TTCTGTACCACAAAGAAAAGAACCTGAGATTTTTACCCTTTTCTAAAAAGAAAAAGAAGTGCCTCTATTTAGAGATTTATCTACTTAGATGAATAAATCATACTCTATCTATATTATTAACGAATATGTATTCCAACCTATCTCGAGGTATTTGTATCAATACCTATTCGGTAGATCCTTTTTTTTTTCTGTGCCAGGAACCAGATTTGAACTGGTGACACGAGGATTTTCAGTCCTCTGCTCTACCAACTGAGCTATCCTGACCTTTTCTTGTGCATCATCCTAGTAGAGTATTTGTATCTATGTCAATTAAAGGGACTAAAAAATCAATAAAGTATTCCAAATTCCAAATTTGGAAATGGGGGGGGGTAGTCCTATGCATTGTGCATGGTTTACTTAATAATACTTAAAAATAGAGTTAATAATCGAAGTTCCTTGCCTATACTATAATAAAAAAGAAATCTATTCAATGAATAGCATAAGATCCATTGAGTTCTCTTCGCACTCCTTTGTGAAAGAGTAGAATGAGAAAGTTAATGAATCTTAAACCGATTGATAAAAAGAAAAAAAGAGGATAAATACTATAGTATAGTTAGAGTTAGGGAATAAAAGAGGGTTTGGGGATAGAGGGACTTGAACCCTCACGACTTATAAAGTCGACGGATTTTCCTTTTACTAGAAATTTCATTGTTGTCAGTATTGACATGTAGAATGGGACTCTCTCTTTATCCTCGTCCGATTAATCCACTTTTTAAAAGATCTCGAAAACTATGAATTGAAGGATTTGATTACTCAATATTCGATTGGAATGGATTCACAATAATTCTAAAAAAATTCTGAATTTTCTATTTCATAATCATTCCTAATTTCATTCTAAAAAAGAATAAAGAACCTATATTATGATATGGGTTCTGTGATTAATCGTTTGCTATGTCAGTATCCATATGTGTGTATTAGATGTATAAACCCCTTACTTTCTCTAATTTAGAGGGAGTTCCACTACCAACACAACGTAATCAACTCGATTCGTTAGAACAGCTTCCATTGAGTCTCTGCACCTATCCTTTTCCTTTGGATTCTAGTTCGAGAACCACTTGTTTTCTCAAAACACGGATTTGGCTCAGGATTGCCCTTTTTTAATTCCAGGGTTTCTCTGAATTTGGAAGTTACCACTTAGCAGGTTTCCATACCAAGGCTCAATACAATCAAGTCCGTAGCGTCTACCGATTTCGCCATATCCCCATTTTCCTTTTCTTTGATTGAGACCTAGATTCCTTGTGTAATTTCATCCATCTCTTAGTTTTTTTTTTGGAATCGTTGAATTCATTACTCGACGTAGTCTAGCAGTTCGTCTCTATTTGAGAGACCCTGCTTGTTGCAATTCAGAATTGAATTGATTCTATCGTTGATGTATTTGCAATTCAATCCGAATCAATATATCCCAAAGTTTTTCTCTCCCCCACCCTTCTTTTTTAGAGTATTCAAAATCATACTCTAACGCTTGATATTCATTTTTTTTTTCTAATCAGAATTAGCAATTTAATTTGCTATGATTCTATGTTCTCCTTAGTGAAATATTAATCATTAAATTATTAAGAAATAACAAAAAAAAAACAAAATATCTCAAAAAATGTCTATAATGATCGAATGAAAATGCCAAGAAATTCGCATTTTCTCTTTATTATATCTTTCATATATATTATTCTTTTCTATGTATTAGATTACTTGTCCGAGCCATATCAAATTGAAAATATCTGAAATCAAATTCAATATAGAAATTGGAATAGATTTTATTCTATTAGAAAAATCAATTTGCGAATTAGAGAAATAAAAAGAAAGTTCAATAAATTCTATAATCCTATTTAAGGATATCCTCTAGTTAAGCATATCAAGCTAACTTGATTTTTATGAAGTTCTAGTATTTTTTTCTAAGTAGAACTTTAAATTTCGAACTAGTTAATAGCTAAGATTAATAATTAAGATCTGACATTTTACAGATTTCCTATACTATACATATTTCTATTTGTTACACTATTTCTGTTATGTAAGCCCACTTAGCTCAGAGGTTAGAGCATCGCATTTGTAATGCGAGGGTCATCGGTTCAAATCCGATAGTCGGCTTTTTTCTATATCGATGTTCCATGAACAAGAATCTCTCTTTTTCTCCGAATTAAATGGAGAATCCAGGATCTATTCTGTGGTTCTACCTTACAATTTTGCTAGATACAAAACAATAAAATAAATAATATATATACAAAAAATCCAGATGTTGATGAAATTCCATTTTTTGTGGTACTTTAGTAGATTTTACTCTGTTTATCCTTTAGTTTAATTCAGTTTTAATTTCGCTGTATTCTTTAATGTAAATACAATGAAATTCATTGTGTAAAATGAAATTTCAATAAAATCAAAAAGGAGTCTTCATGTCCCGTTATCGAGGACCTCGTTTTAAAAAAATACGCCGTCTGGGAGCTTTACCAGGACTCACTAGAAAAACACCTAAATCCGGAAGTAATCTGAAAAAGAAATTCCATTCTGGGAAAAAAGAGCAATATCGTATTCGTCTTCAAGAAAAACAGAAATTGCGTTTTCATTATGGTCTGACAGAACGACAATTACTTAGATATGTACATATCGCTGGAAAAGCAAAAAGGTCAACAGGTCAGGTTTTACTACAATTACTTGAAATGCGTTTGGATAATATCCTTTTTCGATTGGGTATGGCTTCAACCATTCCTGAGGCCCGGCAATTAGTTAACCATAGACATATTTTAGTTAATCGTCGTATAGTCGATATACCAAGTTTTCGTTGCAAACCCCGAGATATTATTACTACGAAGGATAACCAAAGATCAAAATGTCTGGTTCAAAATTCTATTGCTTCATCCGACCCGGGGAAATTGCCAAAGCATTTGACGATTGACACATTGCAATATAAAGGACTAGTTAAAAAAATCCTAGATAGGAAGTGGGTCGGTCTCAAAATAAATGAGTTGTTAGTTGTAGAATATTACTCTCGTAAGACTTGAACTTAATGAAAAAAGGAAAGGTTCATAGAATTTTCTTCCTCTTCCCCTTTCCCCGAACTAAATCGACCTAAGGCCCTTAATTGGTATTTTCCATTCAACTAGCAGAAATGGATTAACCCTAGGATCCTTTTTTTTTTGTTCTTTCCTCTATGTGTCTTTTACATACCACAGTAATTTACTATAGAGAATTTCTATTAAATAAAGGTATTATTGCTGGAATAAACTGTTATTTGATTTGATACATTGTGATCGTTAACGTTGATGAATTAAGAGAAACGGAAAGAGAGGGATTCGAACCCTCGGTAAACAAAAGTCTACATAGCAGTTCCAATGCTACGCCTTGAACCGCTCGGCCATCTCTCCTACATAATCTTATTATGGAAAATAAACTGAGTGAATAGCGAGTTTTCCTATTCCTGCAGTACAGGTACAACCACAACCGCTCGGGGGTTCCTTGGTTCTATTGGAAAAATTCCTTTTCATCTAAGTGGAAGGATCCAGGATTTTTTTACTAGGAATTCCGCTCCCTCGAAAAGTTTTAGTTTGGGTTTTCCCCAAACCAAAGAAAAAGAGAATGGAAGAATTCTTCTTATTCCATAATAAAATAAAGGAACCCTAAAATTCTGTTTGCATAAGGTACGCTACGCCATACAATCGGAATCTAAAAAAGGGTATGAGACAATTAATGACTTTGAAAACGCGAAATAGCTGATGAGAGAAGTTATTGTTGAGAAATAGAAAAGTGGAATGAAATCCAATCTTAGTCAAATATTTCATATCTCTTCTTGTCCAAACAGAAGGAAAAGGACACAATTTGAGCTGAGCGGAAAATCCATACCTCTCTTATCCATTTATAGCATATATATGGATCGATCGATTTATAAGAATCGAATGTGTTTGTTTTTATGGTATTTTGTGAAGGAATGAAAACAATTCTATATAGAATGGGTTGGGAATTATGCCTAGATCCCGTATAAATGGAAATTTCATTGATAAGACCTCCTCAATTGTAGCCAATATTTTATTGCGAATAATTCCGACAACCTCAGGGGAAAAAAGGGCATTTACTTATTATAGAGATGGTGCGATTTGACTCTTTTTTTTTTTAGCCCTACCTACACCTCAGTCTTACGAGAAAGAGAGGGGGTTCGCATAGAGAGAACAAAATTAGTAAAGGAAACCCACGCTTGGAGAAGGTGAGGTGAACTAACAATTCCTTCTGTCGTGTATCCTCGATTGATGCGGCCTCAGATGCTTCAATTGTAGATTTGAGTATTGAGCGAAAGGTTACACCTACAGGATAGGTTCTGTATTACAGGCCAATCCTACTCTACTAGTACCAATAGGCAGCATAGGGGAGAAAAGCACTACACCTAGAAATAGGAATCAACAAGAGAAAAACTTTGTTAGAAATTAGCCCTTTCCTGATCGGTATCAGGGCTGGGAAGAATGGTTGGGATAACAAACAGCCATCAGGTTTGTACTTTGGATACCCCTATAACCATCAAAGATCGTTGAAGTGGCTAATTCCTCTAAATAGGAGGCGTTGAGAACAAAGAAATTCTTGGAGCTATCGTTTTCCTCTAGCATTAATAGAATTCATTGGTGTTAAGAAAAACCTCTTGCGGGAAGGTTGGCTAGAGATTTCTTGGAAAAATACCAGCCCCTTTCGGTCCATAATGAGATGGGACTAATTCTATTTTTATTCTATAGATTATTTCGCTTAGTACTATGTACAGAAGGGAGGAGCCGTATGAGATGAAAACCTCATGTACGGTTTTGGAACGGAGATTTTTTGAATAGAATGAACGACCGTAACGGATGTTGGCTCAATCCGAAGGAAATTATGCGGAAGCTTTGCAGAATTATTATGAAGCTACGCGACTAGAAATTGATCCCTATGATCGAAGTTATATACTCTATAACATAGGCCTTATACACACAAGCAATGGAGAGCATACAAAGGCTTTG